TTCCTAAAGCTCCTTCTAAGGCTTGTTGTAAAACCCATTGTTGGACTTGATTAATCGCCCTTTGTTGTTCAAAACGAAGAGTTTCCTTGTTGTTATTTTCTTGTTGTTCCAAAGTCGTATAAATTGAATTAATCAAATTCAATTTGTCCCGTTCTATCGCAGAGTATTCATTCACTCGATACTGATCTGCGTCTATTTCTACTTTACGTAAGCGAGCCCGGGCTTTTTCCAATTGTTCAATGGCTCCCTCGCGTAATTCTTCTGAATTTCGAATAGTATTCAAGATTCTCTGCTTTCGATTATCTAATAAATCACTTAATGAAAGTAGATTATTTCCATTCCTTTCAAAATTTCCATGATCCCTTCCCGAACCAAACATGAATCTTTCGATTCATTTGGCTCTCACGCTCAATTACTACAATTCCGTATTTTGTATGGTAGATTCATATCTCTTTTTTTGAATGTAATGAGCCTATCCTCTATTCGCTCGTCATATTCAAAACGAAAAAATTCTTGAAAGGAATCACGAATCCAAGACAAAAAGATTCGGAGGACTCTTCTGACCAAACAACAACTATGTAATTGTCAGCAAAGTTGTTTCGTTTTCTTTTTGCAATCCAAAAATGGTTTCTTACTTTAAGACACAATACTAGATAGGTTGTCCATTCAGCATTGTCTAAAAAGGGAATCAAATCCAATAAGTAGTTTCAATCATTTTATAGATATGAGTGTTCTATACCAATAAAATCATTTTATTTGAAGTCATCTCTATATTAACATATATATATATATTTTAATAGGGGTAGAAAGAATACCATGCTGTGTCTGGACTTCAAATGATTTAGCTTTAACCATGTTACTGATCCCACATTATTAGGTGATAGAGAATCAAAGTTTATTGCCCAATGAATTACGAAATGCTATGGTTCTTCCCTATGATTTCTGAACTTTTTCATTTATTTAGAAGGAATTCGCAAGCTCATGCACCTTTTGTTCCTAGTTAGAACGGAAAAAGTACAGCTGGTTGGATCCAGCCTATTCTTGAAAGAAACAACTCGCACACACTCCCTTTCCAAAAAAGATCAATACCCCAATCACTACACTTAGATTTATTGGATTTGTTGCTAAAATATCGGTATTAAACCCGAAACTCCCGGCGAATGGCCAGTGACCTAAAGAAAGGAAAGCATCGGTTACAGTTTTCATATGATCTCCTCTTATAGATAGACTCAAAAATCGAACAGAAGTCTTTTTGTATCACTTTGTATCACTTCGCCCCCTTTCTATGGGGGGATTTTGGTTGGGTACTGACGCAACGAATCAAGAGAATAATCATTCTTATTTTCCCATTTCTTCCTATTTCGAAATCGACTCGAAAATCGATTGGATTTTCGAAGAAATTCTGAATTCCCCGCTGCAACCCTTCCTAAAAAGGGCCTTCGTGGACTCCAAAGGGAAAGGCTGAAAACGAGTCGGCATACTAATTCCTCATCGGCAAATCAGCCCTTCCCGTGGGTTATTTTTTCAACAAATGAGGAATTGTAAGAATGAAATCGTGCTAGAATTTGAAAAAGCAAAGCATAAGGAAAAGGCAATCCAAAATGAGAAAAAGGTTTTCATATTTCTAAGATTAAACAAAAGGATTCGCAAATAAAAGGGCTAATGCGACAACCAGGCCATAAATTGTTAAAGCTTCCATAAAAGCTAGACTAAGTAACAAAGTACCTCGTATTTTCCCCTCCGCCTCCGGCTGTCTTGCGATACCTTCTACCGCTTGGCCCGCAGCAGTACCTTGCCCAACTCCAGGTCCAATAGAAGCAAGTCCTACAGCCAATCCAGCAGCAATAACCGAAGCGGCAGAAATCAGTGGATTCATGATAAGTTCCTCGTCCCAAAAAAATAAATGGTTAATGATACACTCATCCAATGAATTATGATTTAATTCTTCCCTCGCTACGATTCATCCAGTCGAAATAACTACGAACTTCGCATAGGAGACTCTCCGCATAAATTCACATTGGGAGGTCAAATTAGATCATCGTTAATTCCTATCGAACTAGCTAATATACCATATACACGTCTTTCTTTCCTAATGGAAACCAACCCTTCATCCATCTTAGAGCCAATCGATTTGAGAATCATTCGTCGAAACAGCCACACGAATTGTCTTAACGCCATTCAATTCGATCCCCTCTTTGAACCAGCCCATTTTTGATTTTTTAGAAATTCCGTTTTTGGAAATTCTTCTTTCCCGCTCTTTATCAGGATCCGACGTGGATAGAATCAAAAAGGACAAATTTATTAGTACATACTCATTGCGTAAAAAGTGATTGATCAAAGTTCATTCCATTTCGTATGTCTGGAAAATTTTTGGGCCCCTCGTTGAATCAACTCAATTGAAAAGGATATCCTTCTAGTTGACGATTGGGATTCGTCAACCTATAGAAAAAATATTCATTGCAGGGAGATATCGATATAAGTGGACCAAAGGCGAATTTTTGTCAAAAGATCTTTGCAATATCGTTCCTTTTTTTTACAATTCTCTGTTCAATAGCCTAATCTTTTTTGCTATTACTTTAACTCATATATAGTTTAGGTATAGCTATTATTTTTTCAAAGTCGATTAGTTGGAGCCGCGCCTATATTGCCTTCGTTGAAACTAAAAAAAGACTTTTTCGAAAACTAGTCAATGGTGGCCCTCCATGGATTCACCTATATAAGCCGCGGCTAAAGTTGCAAAAATAAGAGCTTGGATACCGCTTGTAAATAATCCAAGGAACATGACAGGGATAGGAACCACTAAAGGTACTAACGAAACAAGAACAACAACTACTAATTCATCAGCTAATATATTTCCAAACAGACGAAAACTAAGTGATAAGGGCTTTGTGAAATCTTCTAAGATGTTAATAGGTAAAAGAATTGGAGTTGGTTGAATATATTTACCGAAATAAGCTAACCCTTTTTTAGTAAGACCTGCATAGAAATATGCCACTGACGTGAGTAAAGCCAAAGCAACCGTAGTATTTATATCATTCGTGGGTGCGGCTAACTCCCCCTGAGGTAATTGTATGATTTTCCAAGGTAAAAGAGCGCCCGACCAATTAGAAACAAAAATAAAGAGAAACATAGTTCCAATAAAAGGAACCCAAGGACCGTATTCTTCTCCAATTTGAGTTTGACTCACATCTCGAATGAATTCAAGGACATATTCGAAGAAATTCTGAACGCCGGTCGGAATGGTTTGTGGTTTCCGAACAGCTAGCGCAGCGGAACCTAATAAGATAGCAATTACAACCCAAGAAGTAATCAGTACTTGGCCGTGAACTTGGAAACCCCCGATTTTCCAATAGAAATGTTGGCCTACTTCCACACCGGATATCTCGTAGAACCCTTTGAGTATGTTGGTGGAACCTGAGAAAAGATTCATATTGTTCTCGGACCAAAAGAAAACTTGAAACGAAATTATTTTGATTCAACCATCTTTTTCTTGACTTAACGACTTGAATCGTATATTTGGAATACCAACTAATCACACTCGATGGCCAGTTCTTTTTATCTCGTTTTTGAGATTCAGAAATGGTAAGCGATTCGATAAATCTATGAGGGTTCCGAAACGACATAAGTTCTTTTTATTCGTAGTAATTACGTATTTCTTACAGACTCAGAACGGCCCTCACGAATTGCGAATACTAATTTGTTCAGAATAAATCGGAGGGAAGAGATAGAATCATCATTCGCTGGAATCGAAATATCTGCGAGATTGGGGTCACAATTTGTATCGATTAAACAAATTGTTGGAATTCCTAAAGTGATACATTCCCGAAGGGCCGTATATTCTTCGTGCTGATCAACGATGATTACAATATCGGGTAAGTCTGTCATATATTTAATCCCGCCAAGATATCTTTGCAAGTGAGATAATTGTCTTTTCAAGATGGCCGCATCTCGTTTCGGAAGACGATCCAATCTTCCTGTTTTTTGTTTGGTTCTTAAGTCTCTAAACTTTTGAAGTCTCGTTTCTGTAGTCGACCAATTCGTTAACATCCCGCTGAGCCATTTTTTATTAACATAATGACACCGAGCCCTTATTGCAGCCCGTAATACTGAATCAGCTGCTTTTTTTTTAGTGCCAACAATTAAGAATTGTTTTTTCCTACTGGCTGCATCAAAAACCAAATCACAAGTTTCTGATAAAAAACGAGCCGTTTTAATAAGATTTGTAATATGTCTACCTTTACGCTTTGCAGAGATATAAGGTGCCATTTTAGGATTCCATTTTCGAATATCATGGCCAAAATGAACTCCCGCTTCCATCATCTCTTCCAAATTTATGTTCCAATATCTTCGTGTCATTTCTCCCCACACTACTCCCTCTTTTTTTTTTTTAAACAAAAAGAGATGAGGTACCCTGAAAAAAAAATTGTTCCGATGGAACCTTCCCTTCTACCAGAGATTGGCCCGAAAGACAGGGCCAAGCCATTCTTCTTTTCTATTCATTATTCTTTTGATTACTGTTACCAAATCCAATGACTGGATCAAATCCAAACATAGATCCTTTGAAAATCAAAAGGGTGAATCTGCTCTTAGGAATCATTAAATACTAGAAATGATTGTTCTGATGGATCGTGGAAATTCTTTGAAAGGAAAGAATCAAATAAGGTTTTATGGTGAAATAAAATATCTCTCATTTCCCCTTCGAATAGCTTCTTCTCTTTTATTTCCAAGGGAAGATGCTTATGTTGCTTTGGAGAGTGCACTAATCCTTTGCCTTTGAATCCAGTACCAACCGGTATCATTCCCCCCAGAACAACGTTCTCTTTCAGGCCTTTCAACCAATCGATACGACCCCGGAGAGCCGCTTTTGCTAAAACTCGAGCAGTTTCCTGAAAACTCGCTTCAGATATAAAACTTTGAGTATTCAGAGACGCTCTGGTTATTCCCAATAAGACAGCTCGGTAACAGATCGCTTCTTCCAAAGCGCGTCCCATTCGTTCCGCTCGCAACAATCCAACGAGTTCTCCAGGTAAAAAAACATTAGAAAGTCCGTCTTCTGAAACCAACACTTTGGAGGTTATTTGACGGACAATAATTTCGATATGCCTGTTATGTATCTGCACGCCCTGGGATCGATAAACCTTTTGGATCTTATTAACTAAAGAGATACGACTTTGCACTATAGTTAGCTCAGCACCAATCAAGAATCCCCAAGGAATTCCAAGAATTCTTATTATACATTTGTTCCACCCCTCCACCCTCTTTTTGAGATTCATTGATATTGAAGCAATTGAACGCACTTCTAACACCTGTTCCACTTTTGGAAGACCTTGCGTTATATCACCAGATCTTGATTTTTCATAGATAAATGTAACTAATGTATCTCCTTTCGAAATCATTTTCCCATAATGACCATGCACAGTTGCCCCTGGGGTAGCCAAAAAGGGCTTAGCTGATCGTATTATTACAGAGTCAACTTGAACAATTAGAACTTGACCCGATTTTAGATGCGGTCCTTTTTTGGCTATGCGGACATTTTCACAAATAAATTGCCCAAGACTAATGATTGTAGATGACTTTTCACAACAAGTGTAATACAAAAAATCCCAATTTAACTCAAATGGATTCAAAACGATGTTCTTGCACGGATCGGGCTTCACAATTTTCCCATTTTCATCCATTAAAAAATATTGAAGTACTTTAAAAGTGGGTTTCAAATTGTCAAGTTGGAAATAGTTAGTTACCAAGATCTGATTCGAAGTTATTAAATGGGAAAATGAATAAAAATTTGCAATTTCAAGACCTGTTCCTAAAGGACCCAAAAATTTCCTAGTTGAAATTAGGGGGTCCTTGTGACTAAATTCTTTTATCACATCGGGAGACTTTCCATTGTTGAATGGACCTAGTCGCGAACAAGAACAATTGGATGCTGACAAAATTCTCAAAGATTTGCATTCCTTATTTTGATTCAACAACGTATGTATAGTTCCTTTTTGTTGGGGAAGCGATTCGTGAATCCTTGCTCTGGAATAGGAATAAATGGAAGAAAAGGGGTTGATCCTGGTGCGATCTGATTCACTCTCGCAGATCAACCCTGAACCCGATAGATCATTCCTTTTGATAGTATACGAAATAGGCGATTTTGCTAAGTCGATTCTTAAAAAATCTTGAATCAAACCATTTGTCCTTATTTCAACAAAGGAAGCACGGGCCTCGTCGCTAGAAGAACTTTTTTTGTCTTGGTCCCAATTCAATACTAAACAAGTCCGAACTAATTGAATACCTGTCTCCGAACTTGCTCGAATTAGCGTGCCGTTTCCATAAAACATATAATTGACAATTTGAAGTTGTACATTATCCCTTTCTTGCAGTATATCCGGGGGTAAAAGTCTTACTAAATTTATCCCATCTGTTATTTCATATGTGATTACAGGTCGAACTAAAACAAAATAGTTTCTCTTGCTAAGTGTGAGCCGTTGGATATAGAGCCATTTTTTTTTTTCCTTGGAATTTCTCTTTCCTGTTCTTGGTGGTATCAAAACGCCACTATGTTGGGAGATTTTTGCTGTCGTTCCAGGAAAATGGATATCTCCAGAAAAGATTCTAAGTTCAATTCTTTTTTTTTTTCTCTCCACTCGGACGAACCCGCCTACTCGGCTTCTTGTCTTTAAAGTGATGGGTGTATCTCCTCCAATAATACTATTGTTTCGTACCAGTATTGAAGAAGATTCGGGTAAGAGATGCACTTCCTCGGGAATAAAAAAAAATCGATCGACTTTTATTGGGTCTTTTGGCTTTAATTCCGTGACTCCCCCATACTCAATGAAATCTTCTTTTTTGACGATTGACTGCATTTCGATTGTTTCATATTTAGTAATTCCCGAGTGCTTTCTTCTATATTGCGGATCATCGAAATATGCAAGAATACTGTTTTTACGGAAAATCCCATTGATCGGTATTTCAATTGAGATCCCCAAAGAGGGTGTTAGCTCGTTCTCACGTTCTTGAATCGCTTGGAGTGGGATGATGAATCTATTTCTTCGCCGCTTTGCCAATAAATCAGAATTCTCGTCAAGAATGGCCGTATATGTGAGATTACAAAGACCCGTACATATGATTCGATTACGTTCTGAAGAATTAGGAATCCCACTCCTACTTTTCCCAGAACGCTCCAATTTTGGTCTCGCTTGATTAGTAGTTCCTGAGGGGTTAGAAATAGATCTTCGTTTCCCAGAAAGAGAATGAGCGTTCATTTGATCTTGATCCTTGTGAATCGAAAGGGAGACGAGACTGGAGCTCCATGGTTCCCCTAATAATATCCATAAATGACTTGTTTTTGGTAAGAGATGAACATTCCCATATGTAAATTTCGATGCATGATATACATCGGTATTCCAATGCATTTCGCCCTCTGAATCAGAATAAATATGTTTTCGAACCTTCTCTTTAACACTCAAAGTGGCTGTTCCTGCGCGCATCTCAGCAATTACTTGCTCTGATTCT